ATCGGATTAACCAACCAAAATTTGCTTCAGTCATTATATATTGAACAGAAGCAAATGCCTCCGTAACCGTTGGGCGATAATAAAAAGTCATAGCAAACCCCGTAGCTACTTGTACTAAAAAACAAGTAAGGGTAATTCCGCCTAGACAATAAAATATGTTGACATGGGGAGGAACATATTTACTAGTTATATCATCTGCAATCGCCTGAATTTCGAGACGTTCTTCGAACCAATCGTAGACTTTATTGAGATAGGTAAACCGGGGGGACTCCCCCTCTGAGAACCGTATATGAGAATTTTTTCTCGTACAGCTCAAGCAGAAACACACAAATACTACTCCTAACGCATATGTAATAGATCTTCCGATTTAATCTTCTCGGAAGTGCAGATACGAAGCATTAAAAATATGAAAGTTCTTCTTTGTGGTGATAATGCCAAAATTTCAAGTCGGCTCTTCCTTTTTTTCTTTATTATTACTACAGGCCTCTTGAATCTTCTCTTTCCCTATTTTTTTCTTTTATTTGTTAGTTATGTGTAATTCGGCTTTGACTATTGTTTTTCTCATTGATAGGAATTTCTCTTGTTAAGACCCTATAAATTAATTGAAACCCCAGATTCATACTACAACCACGATGATTCAATAAAAATGCCAAGCCAAAAGATTCCCTGAGTAAGAACTATCGGATCATCACTTATTCAATAAATAGGGATAGGTATAATGACTTAATGACTCAAAAAAAAATTACCTTTTAGTCAAAATAAGCATAAACAGAAAGAAAAATCTTTCCATTTTAATTTATAAGTATTTCTAATTCGTTGAAAATTTTGTAGTTAGAATCCGGTCACAAGGTATGCATATTAAGTATGAATCATAGTTCAATTCTGGATCTAGTTCAAACTATTCCGTGCTCCAGATACTAGGCTGAGTATCCGACGGGGTAGAACCGTCTTTATAAAGATAAGATGACAGACTCATTCTCTGTATTATCAATAGGATCACTTATAACAAGTCACACACTCATATTTCGGAAATACAGAAAGAAATTCCGCGATCGAACTACCAAGGGGGTTATAAATAAAAAACCTGAAATTTCATTTTGTATTGAAAAACTCGAACTAAAAAGTTCTTGCGGATTTAATTCATTGAAATTCCATCCAGTAAAACGGAAGAATTATAAATCTCCAAAATAATAGATAGGAATACTGCAAATAAAGCCATTGCGATACCCATCAAAGGGGTAGTTCCCCACCCAGGAGCTACTTTACCATATTCCGAATTCAACGGTTTCAATAACGCCCCTACCGTAGTTTGTCTTGGACGAGATCTAGAACTACTATCAACGGTTTGTGTAGCCATAAATCTAATTTTTTATTGAGATCTGTTGACTTTGTATACCATTCCCCTGTAAATAAAGGATCTTATCAGAGATCCGTTGCGGTCTCGAATTCATATAAGAATGGAAACAGCAACCCTAGTCGCCATCTTTATATCTGGTTTACTTGTAAGTTTTACCGGGTATGCCTTATATACCGCTTTTGGGCAACCCTCTCAACAACTAAGAGATCCGTTCGAGGAACACGGGGACTAGTCGAAGTAATGAGCCTCCCAATATTGAATGCATATTGGGAGGCTCATTACTTCAACGGAGATAATGAAAAATCATTTCTTCGTTGAAATTTTAGGCGGTTCTCGAAAAAAGATTGCGAAAAAAATAATCCCTAGAGTCGAGACTAATAGAAATGTATAAACCAATGCTTCCATAGATTCGATTGTGGTTTACAATTATAGCTTCCATACCTGTTTATTGGGAATTTTTTCACTGATAAAGAACAAGTAAAATGATTAAATCAAGATTTCTCCGATCCCAAATGTCAAATTACAAAAAGAGAGACGAAAAATACTAAAGCAATTTTGTATCAGACTGTTTGTCTTCTTGTAGTTGGATCCCCTAGTTTTTGGAATGCTCCAAATTCTACTTGAGAATCTAAATCTGGATCAATACCAGCAAAGACATCTCTGAACAAAGTTCTAGCCCCATGCCAAATATGTCCGAAGAAGAAGAGCAGGGCAAAGGAAGCATGTCCAAAAGTAAACCAACCCCTTGGGCTACTACGAAAAACACCATCCGATTTCAAAGTAGCACGATCTAATTCAAAAATTTCACCCAATTGAGCACGTCTAGCATATTTTTTCACGGTAGCAGGATCACTATAACTGACTCCATTGAGTTCGCCACCATAGAATTCAACAGTTACACCTACTTGTTCGACGCTATATTTCGACTCTGCTCTTCTAAAAGGAACATCGGCTCTAACAATTCCATCTCCGTCTATCAAAACGACCGGAAATGTTTCAAAAAAGGTAGGCATACGACGTACAAATAGCTCACGTCCTTCTTTATCTCTAAATACTGGGTGTCCTAACCATCCAACAGCTATTCCATCCCCATTGTCCATTGAACCTGCCCTGAATAATCCTCCCTTTGCCGGATTATTGCCAATGTAATCATAAAAGGCTAATTTCTCGGGAATTTTCGCCCAAGCTTCTGCTAAGCTTTGATTTTCAGCCAGCCCGGCACTAACTCTTCGATATATTTCTTGCTGAAAGTATCCCTGATCCCATTGATAACGAGTGGGACCAAATAATTCGATCGGAGTAGTTGCTGACCCATACCACATAGTTCCGGCAACTACAAAAGCTGCAAAAAAGACAGCAGCGATACTGCTGGAAAGTACGGTTTCAATATTACCCATACGTAATCCTTTGTATAGACGTTGGGGCGGGCGGACACTAAGATGGAATAATCCCGCTAATATACCCAATGTCCCTGCTGCAATATGATGAGAAGCTATTCCCCCTGGAACAAAAGGATCAAAACCTTCTACGCCCCATGCGGGATTTACTGACTGGACTTTTCCGGTTAATCCATAAGGATCAGACACCCATATTCCAGGACCGTACAAGCCTGTTACATGAAATGCGCCAAAACCAAAACAAGCTACCCCGGAAAGAAATAAATGAATTCCAAAAATCTTAGGCAAATCTAATGAAGGTTTTCCTGTACGTTCATCAGAAAAAATTTCTAGATCCCAATAGACCCAATGCCAAATAGCTGCCAAAAAGCACAAGCCAGAAAACCCAATATGTGCCCCGGCCACACCTTCATAACTCCAAATCCCGGGATCCGTTACCGTCCCCCCTGTAATACTCCAACCGCCCCAGGAATTGGTTATTCCTAAACGAGTCATGAAAGGTATAACAAACATACCCTGTCTCCACATTGGATCAAGAACGGGATCAGAGGGATCAAAAACTGCTAATTCATATAGAGCCATCGAGCCGGCCCAACCAGCAACCAGAGCCGTATGCATTATATGAACAGAAATCAACCGACCGGGATCATTCAATACAACGGTATGAACACGATACCAAGGCAAACCCATGGAAATACCCCTTTTTCAAATAAAAATAGACACTATGTAACTTTATTGCATTGGAAAAGACTATGATTATCAATGGACCCTTGTTCGGTGGATTATCTCGGAGCAAGGGTTAATATTCTATTGGTAATAATGGAACAATTATATTTGTAGAAACAAAGCGAAACAGATTTATTTTATATCCGATAAGTACCAATATGCAATGGGGGTTGATACCCCTTTCTATGAGCAAATGCCATCCTATTTATTCATCAGTGGAAGCTCTATTTTCCTTTAGTCATTCTATCGGCTTTTATGACCTTTTCTAATGTATTCTCGACAACATATATGATAAAGAATATCAACCTTTATCGTATATGTTGATATTATGAAGAGAATAGCCCAATTATTACGTTTCCATATCAAAGTGAAATATAGTACTTAATTCTTTTTTCTTTCAGTTAATGCCTATTGGTGTTCCAAAAGTACCCTTTCGAATTCCGGGAGATGAAGATGCAACTTGGGTTGACGTATAGTGCGACTTGTCAGATATATTGGGTCGTATGGGCTTTCCCCGTTCTCTTTCCTGATCGAGATATCCTTCCCTTCGCCCAAGAAAGAGTGATTGAATCATCAAAAATTTGGAGCGCGAAGTACAACTAGATCCATTTGTAGGAGGATTCAGACTAATAGTATCAATTAGAATAATTTATGGTTGGCTTGGTTGAATCAATAAAATGACATGAAGTATCCAGGCTCCGTTTAAACAAATCCCAATTGGTAATATATCGAAAATGACTGCTTATATGAAAAATTATTCCAAGTTCCTATTTATAAAAATGAGAAATTAGAATATAACTAATGGAACAAATCTAGGACTCATCTAAACTTTAATCACTCGAATAGACTAGATGAATTCAATATGTCGAATATCACATTTTTTTGGCAAAGGCACGAACTAAATGAAAAAAAAAACGAAATCTTATAAAACAAAAATAAGCGGTATTAGACGCATTTGACCTATATGTGCAAATCAAAATCGAGCAGATTTTTACCCGGAGTAGAGCGTAAACCTAAAAGAATTAAAGAGACCCCCTCAAGAACAAGAAAATGACATCGTGGTTTGCATTCGATCTCGATGAAACAATAAATCAACGAGCAGTTAGTTCGAAAAATTGACCTCTTACTATACCTATATACTATTTCTTTTTCTTTAGAATACTATTTTTTCTTTTTTTTTTAGTAGAAATAAGGAAAAACTCATATTTATTGAAAAGTGGAAGACAAAACCCCCTCACTAGAAGTTAGAAGAAACTGCTATAAAAAAACGAGGGCAGTAATCTACACATTGATTTTTTTCTTTTTCACATTTGTTTGAACCGTATGCATCAAAAGGTGCATGTACGGTTCCTAAGGGATACAATTTTACCCTAATCAACCGACTTTATCGAGCAAGATTACTTTTTTTAACCCAAGAGATTACGACCGAGATCTCGAATTATCTTGTTGGTCTTATCATATATCTCAGTATAGAGGACCAGACCCAAGATTTATATTTGTTTATAAACTGTCCTGGCGGATGGGTATTACCCGGAATAGCTATTTTTGATGCTATGCAACTGGTGCTACCAGATGTATATACAATCTGCATGGGAATAGCCGCTTCAATGGGATCTTTTGTCCTGGTCGGGGGAGAAATTACCAAACGTTTTGCATTCCCTCACGCTTGGCTTTTGCGCCAATGAGTTTTTTATTTGTATTTGAGAAAAAAAGACTATGCCTTCGCCACAAGAAATATCAATATATATTATGAGTAGTGTTAAGTAAAAATAGTAAAAATAGCATGGCACTTTGAATTCGATATGCAAAATTTTGTTAGTTTTTTTCAAAACATTAGATTATGTATCGAGGGAGGAGTATGAGATAAAGGGGTATTCCCGATTTTTTTATCCGGAGTCCGTTTCAGCGTCACAAACTTTTTATTTTTATACCAAAAGACTCTTAATCCTAACCTAAAAATATTTATGTTTGAAAGAGTACGAAAATAAAACAAATTTTTGATTTCGGATCAAAAAGAAACTTTGGGATTGCTGAATTACCAACGAAATGAACGATAAAGCAACGGAACCATCATAGTATTTTGAACTCACGAGAAGAAGGGTGGTAATTGGATGATTTACTGATCTGGATCTGGTCGATTCTATTTTTCTTCGATGGAAGAGAAAAGTAAATTCTATTGTTGAGCCGTATGCAATGCGCAAAAGATGCACGTACGGTTATTCAAGTTTATTGTTATTCTCTATCTTTTGTCTTTGCCTCATCATGTGAGATAGAGTAACCGTATTTTTGTTATACCATCAGGGTAATGATCCATCAACCTGCTAGTTCTTTTCATGAGGGATCAACGGGAGAATGTATGATGGAAGCGGAAGAACTATTGACTTTGCGAGAAACACTCACAAAGGTTTATGCACAAAGAACAGGCCAACCTTTTTGGGTTCTAACCGAAGACCTGGAAAGGGATGTTTTTATGTCAGCAAAAGAAGCCCAAGCTCACGGAATTATTGATCTTATAGCGAATGAAGGAGTAGAAATAGTAAAGAAGGACAAATGGAAAGAGCCAAAGTAGTTAAATTGTAGTTAAATTGACAAATCAATATTTTCTCTTTTGACTTTCCTGGGTAATATTTTATATAACTAGAAATAATTCATACTCATCAGGTTAGGATTGATCTAAACCAGTCCCTTATCTAAATGATTCAGTATGCCAACTATTAAACAGCTTATTAGAAACACAAGACAGCCAATCAGAAACGTCACAAAATCCCCCGCTCTTCGGGGATGTCCTCAGCGCCGAGGAACATGTACTAGGGTGTATGTGCGACTCGTTCAATTTATGAGCTGGGCAATAAAATTCCCAGTATCAATGATCACTACCAATGAATAGGATAAAATGGAAGAACTCCGGTCATTGTCGAAAAAAAAGATCTCCCATATCCATCTATTGCGTATGAAATTTATGGTTTCCCTCGGTGTAACCCCGATTAGCTCGATTTAAGATGAGAAGCAAATTCCCAATTGGTAGCAAATGCTATATATTAAGCGGGAAAGTACTATTTTTAAAGAAAAAAGATTATGCTCCCATTTTTGCAAAACGGACTAACAGGGTCAGCTATCTAGCTAACCTTCAAAACTAAATACCGTTACTGTATAGGCGGATCTCGTTGTGAAAGACCTATTACTGGATAATTCATGGGTAGAGCCAAAGATTTTGAATTGTACAAGTTACCAATACCGTTAACTAAACGAAGTAAAGGGCTCCGGTGTATAGAAAGGACCTCACCGTTTAAGAAGTAACCATAGAAACGAAGGAACCCACTATTTCTTTATTCATCTAGATTTACTACGCCCTAGTATCCCTAGTATCAATCCAATTTCTTCTTTCATTTGGAGTTGAGGCGAAAGGCCTCGAAAAAAAAAGAAAAAATCGTGGTCGGGAAGGTTATAGTAGCAAAAGCCATTGGAATTTTTTTTATACATTGGAAAAATCCGTTTTGTTATTACTCGTGAGGAAAGAAGAAATAACTCAAAGAGAAATAAAATCAATTAGTTATTTTGCAAAGTTTCATTTATTCAATGACCAGAGTTAGACGAGGATATATAGCCCGGAGACGTAGAAAAAAAATGCGTTTATTTGTATCAAGCTTTCGAGGGGCTCATTCAAAAACTATTCGTATTATTACTCAACAGAAAATAAGAGCTTTGTTTTCGGCTCATCGCGATAGAGATAAGAAAAAGAGAGATTTTCGTCGGTTATGGATTACTCGGATAAACGCAGCAATTCGAGAACCTGACAGGGGTATATACTATAGTTATAGTAAGTTTATACATGATCTGTACAAGAGGCAGTTGATTCTTAATCGTAAAATACTTGCACAAATAGCTATATTAAATAGGAATTGTCTTTATAGTATTTCCAATGAGATCATAAAAAAAGAAGATTGGAAAGAAGCATCCGAAATTTTGTAAACAAAGTTCCCCGGAGAAGGAACTCCGGGAAGGGAAGATAGAAATTCGTTCGAAAATAAAAACTACAATTACAAGAAAATAAAGTAGTCAAAATGTGCAAAGACATTCAATATCAATAAAAATTTTTGATTATTCGAGAATTTTTAGAGCAAAACATCACTTGAATAAAAAAAAGTAAACCTATTGTTTTTTTGTTCGAAAACCTCGAAAACCTGTAGTTCGAACGGCCGACTTAGCTCTTTCAAATTGTTTCTCGTTATTAAGAAAGGGTAACAAAGATAGAATACGAGCTTGTTTTATAGCAGTAGTAATTAATCGTTGTTGTTTCAGAGTCAATCTATTCACGCGCCTAGATAATATTTTTCCCTGTTCACTAATAAATCGACTAATTAAACTCATGTTTCTATAATCAATTCGGTCCCCCGATTGGAGCGGGGGCAAGCGCCTGCGAAAAGGCCGCTTAGGTTTAAGGAAAGACCGCTTGGATTTATCCATGGTTTGTTTAGTGTTTATTTTTTTTTATAATATAAAAAAGATTCTACCGAAAATCCTATTTTGGTCAGATCTAAAAAAAGAAATTAGAAAGAAATAGGATTTGGTTTTTTTATTCTTTTCTTTAACTTTAATTTGAATTTGTTTATTTTTGTTATATTTATTTATATATTTCTATTTTTTTATATGTGCCTATTGCCTATATTATTATATATACGATATATACGTTTCTATTCTATATAGCTTCATAGCTTCGAGTGGGGAATCCTTTATATATATATATTTATATTCTATCTATAATTGTTGAATATTTGTTCGTTTTTTACGAATAAAATTATATATCTATATATTCGAATTATTATTTATTGCAATTGCAATAGAATAATATGTATGTTTTTTATTACATTTTCATATAATTTTTTTATGCATATAAGTTACGCATATAAAAAAATATGTGTGTAGAATATACGCCCTTTTGGACTCGTACTTTTTTAAAAGGCGCAGACACGTTCAGTTCGATCTATTTCTTTATCTCTCCATGAATTGTATGCTTGGAACAGTAGGGACAGAATTTTCTCAATTCCAACCGACTGGGCGTGTTACGTCGATTCTTTTGAGTAATATATCGGGAAATACCCCTTGGTTTCTTATAAACATTCTTTCGAACACAACTAGTACATTCCAAAATAACGCTTACTCGGACATCTTTACCCTTGGCCATGAACCCCCCTTTTATGTGTGAATTTTTGATTCAAGCAACTCTCTTATTTTCGACCTAAAGCGGAAAGAAAGAAAAAATAGAAATTGCTAACTAGAAATACACGTCAAAAAATTCGTTGCAATAACAATAATATAGAGAACTATTAAATGTTAATAGTAAATAGAATTCAGTATAATTATAAGAAAGAATACATAATCCAACGATTTCTAACTATGTTATTGTTTTGTTAGGACTAATATTTATCTTTAGAATTCGAAATCCATTTTTCCTCTAACTATATTTCTAATCACAGTACAGTATTCCATTTAAGTCTCGTGTATGAGACTTTTGCCCTAGATCCGCATTTTCATTTCCATTCTCACTCTTATTTATTTTATATTTTAGTTTAAGATAAGATTTTAATTGAAAATTTGAGCTTGAGCCCAAGCTTTGCTGAGGTTGAATCCTTTTTTCTTTCTCCCTTTTCAAATAGAAGGTGAAAGGGAGAAAGGGCAGGGGATTAGATTAGTCACAGAGAGTGAATCCTTTTTCTAATCTTCGTTACCCCCTTACCATGTCAATAACTAGAATGAAAAAAAGGGGAATGTTAACGCATCCGGGAAAAAACGATTGATTTCTATCAATAGACCCGCTAAAGATGCGAACCACAAAGTACTTAGTACCGGTGCCACGGAGAGATATGTTTTTAGATCTCGCATTGAAAATCCTCCTTCTTTTTTCTTTATTTATATATTGTAACACATAAGAATAATACATATATAATAGATGCTCAGATGCGTATGTATTTTTTTAAAACCACTTGTATTTGTACATGAAATTCCTAAAGCAAATGAAAATGTACAACAATCCGTAAGATTTTCTATCTTTATTTTAAGTTAAAAAAAGTGAAAAGATGCATCTTTCCTACTACCTTAAAAGCCTTTTTTACTTGACAGCGTATATGTATCCAAAGACTCTTATATTATATCTATATAGATATCTATTCTATTATATATGATATTATGATATGAAAAAAAAAAAGAAAAAATCTATAATAATGAATAATGATCTGGAAAAAAAGAAAAGGATTATTTACAATAACACTGTAAACCTATTAAAAGGGATGTAGCGCAGCTTGGTAGCGCGTTTGTTTTGGGTACAAAATGTCACGGGTTCAAATCCTGTCATCCCTACCTATTACTTTTCCTCTGAGAAGTAAAGAGGAATTAATTGAGATCGGTGAAATCGATTCAAATTGGACATATATAATCTGTCGTTTTTCGAATAGTATTCTAATACTATATAATAATACTATTGATATATTATATATTGTATTATACTAATACATAATACTAGATA